AGGATACGACTGATTAACTGATGTTTCAAAATTCAATGTTGGTTCATTAGAACCATATAAACCGACACCCAGAACTCCCATTAAGAGAAAAATGGAACCCCCCGCCGTGTACAAAATAAATTTTGTGGCTGAGTAGAGACGTTTCTTTCCTCCCCACATGGATAGAAGTAGATAAACCGGAATTAATTCTAATTCCCACATGATGAAAAAAAGTAAAAGGTCCCGCGAAGAAAATGATCCTATTTGACCACTGTACATTGCTAACATCAAGAAATGGAATAATCGAGAATCTCGAGTAACAGGCCAGGCTGCTAAAGTAGCTAACGTAGTGATAAATCCTGTTAATAAAACGGGTCCTATTGACAGCCCATCTATTCCTAATTTCCAACGGAAATCAAAAAAATTGATCCATTTATAGTCCTCGACTAGTTGGACTAATGGATCGTCCAATTGGAAATGATAACAGAATGCATAGGTTGTTAGAAGAAGTTCTAACATGCATATACATATAGTATACCACCTAATTACCCTATTTCCTTTATGGGGAAGAAAGAAAATAAAGGAACCCGCAAATATTGGTAAAACTACAATTATTGTTAACCAAGGAAAGTTGTTCGTGGTAAAGACAAGATACACTTGGACCAAAAAAACCTGTGCCCAAAAATAATATATTTTTGGGCACAGGTTTTGGCGGTAAAAAAAAAAAATGGACTCGAGTAAGAGTTTCTGTAACGTATTAATAAGCTATACCCATGCTGCGCGTTGTTTCATGCCATAAATAAACTCGAACACTCAAGAAATCTGTTGGGCAGGCGGATTCACATCTCTTACAACCGACACAATCCTCTGTTCTTGGAGCAGAAGCTATTTGTTTAGCTTTACATCCGTCCCAAGGTATCATTTCTAATACATCCGTGGGACAAGCTCGGACACATTGAGTACACCCGATACATGTATCATAAATCTTTACTGAATGCGACATTGGATCTATCCATTTTTGAACGTGATAAAGTTTCAATCTAGTAAATTGATAAATGAATTATATATTTAAATACTAGGACTAGATGAATCGATGAGTTTCCCGAGTTTTTTTATTAATCTACTTATGGAATGGATTGACAGTGCCAAACTACTTTGATCTCTTATCTTTGTGATAACAGGAGCCTACCTTAAGTAGCCAACATGCTAATTTGAATTTATTTATGAAAATTCTAAGTTATATGATAATATTACTTAAATTACTTATTCAACAAGTTCGATTGATTTATACGAGTTGATTTTCTGTTACGATAAATTGATGAAACAATAGCGAGTCCAATAGCGGCTTCAGCAGCTGCAATAGCTATAACAAAAATGGAGAAAATGGCTCCTTTTAATTGACGACTATCAAAAAAATCAGAAAATGTTACAAAATTGAGATTAACCGCATTTAATATAAGTTCAAGACACATAAGAGCCCTAACCATATTTCGACTTGTAATCAATCCATATAGACCGACAGAAAATAAAAAGGCACTCAAAACAAGTACATGTTCGAGCATCATTAACTAACTCCTTATCAATCTCGATTCATTTCAATATGAACAACAATTTAACCAATTGGATTTACTAGTTGACTAGAATATAAAATAACGTAATGGAATAAAGGAATATATTGGGAATAGGTCGAACTAATAAAAAAATTCTATCTATTTTATATACAAAGTCAAATAGAAAAAGGAAATGCATGTGGTAGCTCATATTTTTCCAGTTCTAAAGAGTTATTATTGACGAGCTACAGCAATTGCGCCGATTAACGCAACTAAAAGAATTATTGAAATAAATTCAAACGGAATAAAAAAATCTGTTGATAAATGAATTCCAATTTGTTGACTATTACTTATAAGATCTTGCTCTATAATCTGGTTTGCTTTTGTAGTCCAAATAATACCGTACCATGACGTATCTGGAATAGTAGTAATTAGTGAAACAAAAATACTTGTACAGACCACGGAAGTTACTCCATCTCCCACGGTCCAAAGATGGAAATCTTTGGAATATTCTGAACCATTTATAAACATCACAGCAAAAATGATTAAAACATTGATGGCTCCTACGTAAATAAGGAGCTGCGCAGCAGCTACAAAATGGGAGTTCGATAGAATATAGAATAAAGATATACAAACAAAAACAAATCCTAACGAAAAGGCAGAATAAATGGGATTAGGAAGTAATACTACTCCCAGAGCCCCTAATATAAGACCCAATCCCAGAAAGACTAAAAGAAAATCATGTATTAGTCCAGGTAAATCCATTATATATAAAAAAAGAGATAAATAAATCAAAATCTTTCATAACTTTATTGACCCGGTCAGGAAAAAAGAGGTAACTCTACTTTTTATAATAGTTGTAAAAAAAATTCTATTTTTCTGGATATGTAGATATAGTTATTGGCCTAATCTCTTGAAAGAGTAATTTGAATCTAAATATTTTCAATTTCAAATCCTCAATATAGACATAG